TCAAATCATTTTATCGATATGAGTGTTCTATATCGGATAAAATGCAACTATTCATTTTGAAACCATCTCCATACTAATTAATATAGTGGTAGAAAGAGCACCAATGTTGCGCCCGAACTTCAAACAATTTAGCTTTAACCATGTTTTGCTTAGGGTCCCATATTATTGGTTGATAGAGAATCAAAGTTTATTTACCAATGAATCGCGAAATGCTATGGTTCGTACATATGATTTCTGAATTTATTCAGAAGTAATTCGCGAGATCGTGCACCTTTCTTTCCTAATTCTAATTAGAATCTTTCCTAATTCTAATTATAAAGAATAAAGTGCAGCTGGTTAGATCCAGCTTATTCTTGAAATAAACAACTCGCACACACTCCCTTTCCAAAAAAAATCAATACACCAAGGACTACACTTAGATTTATTGGATTTGTTGCTAAAATATCGGTATTAAATCCGAAACTCCCGGCGGATGGCCAGCGACCCAAGGAAACAAAAGAATCGGTTACATTTTTCATAGGATCTCCTCTTATAGATAGGACTGACTAAATCGAACAGAGTTCTTTTTGTATTACTTCGCCCTTTTTTTTATTTGATTGATTTTTTTATTAATTTTCTTAATATTTTAAAATTTTTATTTCAATAAGAAAATTGAAATACTTGTTAGAATTGGGTCTCAGGTCGCATATCAATTGCGAAATATCTCATTTGTTGCAACGCTTCCTAAAAAAAGGGGGTTCCATTTGACTGAGAACGGGAAGGAAGAAAGCGAGTGGATCCGCTAATTCCTGATCCTCAAATTAGTCCTTCCCACGGGGTATTATCTCTAAGTTAAAACTATTGTAGGAGTGAAATCTTGATATAATTCGAAAAATCAAGCGGCAAATCCAAGGTAATAAAATAAGAAAGACAAAACAAAAAACTTTACAAATTTATAGGATTAAACAAAGGGATTTGCAAATAAAAGTGCTAATGCCACGACCAGTCCATAAATTGTTAAAGCTTCCATAAAAGCCAGACTAAGCAATAAAGTACCTCGTATTTTACCCTCTGCCTCTGGTTGTCTTGCGATACCTTCTACAGCTTGGCCCGCAGCAGTACCTTGACCAACTCCAGGTCCAATAGAAGCCAGCCCTACAGCCAATCCAGCAGCAATAACGGAAGCAGCAGAAATCAGTGGATTCATGGTAAGCTCCTCGCATAAAAATAAAGAAATGGTTAATGATACAAGCAACCAATGAATTATGACTTATTATTCCATTACTAAGATCCACCCAATCCAGTCGAAATAACTATGAACTACAAATTAAAGTAATGAGATTATTGAATCATATAAGCAGAACTGCTTCGATCTCGCGTTTTCCTATCCACGGAGTCTTTATCAATCCATAATCAATGCAGAAGGACCTAGTTCTTCCGTTTCATTTATTTGTTCCGAACCATTCATTCTTTCAATTCTGCACTCTTTCTCTTCTATATGCTATGCTTGATTTCATCTGTTTATTCATTCGGCCCAGACGAAACAGAAGAACTTCTATTGTAATTCCTATCTAAATTCACGGTGGGGTAGAAAAGTCAATAAGATATATGGATAGTTCATATATAACTAGTAAATATCTAATATCACATATACATGGCTTTCTTCCATAACGTAAACAAAAAATTCACATCTAATATTCAACCCGATTCTAGAATCATTCTTTGAAACATACAGAAGAGTTGGCTTATAATTAAATAACATATACCCAGTTTGACCCCATCCCTAACCCATTTTTTATGAATCTCGTTTGTAAATTATTGGTTTCCTTTTCTTTATCATTATCCCGATCCGATCCCGCATTAATACAAGCATGAATACAAACTGACGAATTCATTAGTCTGACTGACTCCTTCCATATCAATACAATATCCATATTAGAGATCCAATTAATTGCATGCAATTAATTCAAATTTTGATCAATCATTGAATTGACTGAAATCAAATGAAATGGGATGGGAATAGTTTCATAGAACACTTTTTTTATCGCACATCGGAACCGGATAACAATTCTTATCTTATCCAAATTATGATTAGGTATGAATCGTAATCAATATTGTGATTGACTGAACAAATAGAAATAGAATATTGGGGGAGTATGACATAAGTGGCCCCAACGGAAATCTTAGGAAAAAGATCCTTTAGATCTCGTTCATTCCTTTTTGTTGACAATTGAATTCCAAAATATCGTAATCTTTTTTACTAGTACTCTAAATCATATATATATATATACCCTTGTATCTATTCTGTTCCAAAATAGCTTATTTGAACCGCCTATACAGCGTTGGGATAAATAAAAAAGCATATTTTGAAAGATAGTCAATGATGACCCTCCATGGATTCCCCTATATAAGCCGCGGCTAAAGTTGCGAAAATAAGAGCTTGAATACCACTTGTAAATAATCCAAGGAACATGACAGGTATAGGAACTACTGAAGGTACTAAAGAAACAAGAACAACAACTACTAATTCATCAGCCAATATATTACCAAAAAGTCGAAAACTAAGCGATAAGGGTTTTGTGAAATCTTCTAGGATGTTAATTGGTAAAAGTATTGGAGTTGGTTGAATATATTTACCGAAATAACCCAATCCTTTTTTTGTAAGACCTGCATAGAAATAGGCTACTGACGTAGGTAAAGCTAAAGCAACAGTAGTATTTATATCATTCGTGGGTGCGGCTAACTCCCCATGAGGTAACTGTATTATTTTCCAAGGTAAAAGAGCACCCGACCAGTTGGAAACAAAAATAAATAAGAACATAGTTCCAATAAAAGGAACCCATGGACCGTATTCTTCTCCAATTTGAGTTTTGCTCAAGTCTCGAATGAATTCAAGGACATATTCGAAGAAATTCTGACCGTCGGTTGGAATGGTTTGTGGATTCCGAACAGCTATAGTAGCAGAACCTAATAAGATAGCAATTACGAACCAAGAAGTAATAAGTACTTGGGCATGGACTTGGAAACCTCCTATTTGCCAATAGAAATGTTGGCCTACTTCTACACCGGATATATCGTATAACCTTTTTAATGTGTTGATGGAACATGGTAGAACATTCATATTGCTTGCCCTCTGACAGAAATAGAACTTAAAAAGGAATTATTTTGATTCAATTATCTCTTTATCGATTCGCCTACTTTAACTGTATATTTCGGATACCAAGTAATTACATAATATCCCCGGGAATTTTTATCTTTTATATTCAGGATGGATATAGTATAGTAACCGATTCCATAAATCGATGGAATTGACGAAGTAATTGACTTATCTTATTATTAATCAACGATTTCTTATATAGCTATAACGACCCTCACAAATTGCAGATACTAATTTGTTAAGAATTAATCGAATTGAAGCTATAGCGTCATCATTGGCTGGAATCGAAATATCTGCAAGATCTGGGTCACAATTTGTATCGATTAAACAAATTGTTGGAATTCCCAAAGTAACACATTCTCGAAGAGCCGTATATTCTTCTTGCTGATCAACGATGATTACAATATCAGGCAACCCCGTCATATAGTTGATGCCACCCAGATATGTTTGCAAGTGAGATAATTGTCTCTTCAACATTGCTGCATCTCGTTTCGTAAGACGGTTAAGTCTTTCCGTCTTTTGTTCCGCTCTCAAGTCCCTGAACTTATGAAGTCTTGTTTCTGTAGTGGACCAATTTGTTGACATACCACCGAGCCATTTTTTATTAACATAATGACATCGAGCCCTTATTGCAGCCGATGCTACTGAATCAGCTGCTTTATTTTTTGTACCAACGATTAAGAATTGTTTTCCCCTACTTGCTGCATCAAAAACTAAATCACAAGCTTCTGATAAAAAACGAGCAGTTCTAGTAAGATTTGTAATATGAATACCTTTACGCTTTGCAGAGATGTAAGGTGCCATTCTAGGATTCCACTTCCTAGTACCATGACCAAAATGAACTCCTGCTTCCATCATTTCTTCCAGATTTATGTTCCAATACCTTCTTGTCATTTCTCCCCACACTTCCTCTTTTTTTTTACGAGGTACCCTGAAAAAATTGTTCCGATGGAACCTTTCTACCGGAGATTGAGCGGTAATACACGGTCCAAGCCATTAATTCCTTTCTATTCATTTTTTTTTTAACAAAAGAAGGGACCGGCTAGTTAAATTATAAATTAAAAGGATGATCGCTCTTAGGAATCAGTAAATCCTGTAAATGATTGTTCTGATGTATCGTGGAAATTTTTGGAGATGCAAGAATCCAATAATTTTTTGTGGCGGAACAAAATATCTCTGATGCCCCCCTCGAATAGATTCTTCTTTTCGATTTCCAAAGAAATGTTGCTGTGTTGGCTTAAACGGTGCACTAATCCTTTGAATCCGGTACCAACGGGTATCACACCCCCCAGAACAACATTTTCTTTCAGGCCTTTCAACCAATCGATACGACCTCGTAGAGCGGCTTTTGCTAAAACTCGAGCAGTTTCTTGAAAACTCGCTTCAGATATGAAACTTTGAGTATTCAGAGACGCTCGCGTTATGCCCAATAAGACGGCTCGGTAACAGATCGTTTCTTCCAAAGCGCGCCCCGTTCGTTCCGCTCGCAACAATCCAATGAATTCACCTGGTGAAAAAACATTAGACATTCCATCTTCTGAAACCAACACTCTTGATGTTATTTGACGTACAATAATTTCTATATGCCTATTATGTATCTGCACTCCCTGGGATCGATAAACTTTTTGAATTTTATTAACCAAAGATATACGACTTTGCGCTATGGTTAGCTCAGCGCTAATCAAGAATCCCCAAGGAATCCCAAGAATTCTTGTTATACGTTCGTTCCAACCTTCAACCCGTTTTTCTAAGTTCATTGATATTGAATCAATCGAACGAACTTCTAACACTTGTTCTACTTTTGGAAGACCTTGTGTTATATCACCAGATCTCGATTTTTCATATATAAATGTAACTAAGGTATCTCCTTCGTAAAGGATTTCCCCATAATGGCCATGAACGGTTGCTCCTGGAGTAGCCAAATAGGGCTTTGCAGATCTTATTACTAAAGAGTCAACATGAACAATTAGAACCTGACCCGATTTTAGATGTGGTCCATACTTAGATATACATACATTTTCACAAAAAAACTGTCCAAGGCTAATTATCGTCGATGTTTCTTCACAATAATCGTGATGGAAAAAATACCAATTCCGATTGAATGGATGAAAAATCATGTTACTGAATGGATTGGGATTATAAATCCTCCCATTTTCATCCATTAAATAATATTTAAGTATTTGGAAAGTCTGTTTTAAATTGTCAAGCAGCGAATGTTTATTTACCAAGATCTGATTATGAGTTATTAAATAGTAAAATGAAAAAAAATTCGTAATTTTAGGGACAATTCCTAAAGGACCCAACGAATTCCTAATTGGAAGTAGTGGATCCCTTTTATTTGATTTTTTTGTCACATTGTTGTTATATTTCAAATCGTTGAGTGGACCTATTCGAGAACAATTAGATGATGACAAAGTTATCAAAGATTCGCATTCCTTATTTCTATTCACCAACGTACGAATAGTTCCTTGATGCCAGGTAAGTGATTGTTTAATCCTTACCTTGGAATAAAAAGGATTGAGATTGGTACGATCTGATCCATTAGCGGGAATTAATCCTGCCGGATCATTCCTTTTTCTGGTATACAAAATGAGGGACTTCACTAAGTCCATTCTTATGAAATCTCGAATCAGATCATTTACCCTTACCTCAACAAAGGATGCATGAACCTCCTCTATGGAAGAACCCTTTTTGTCTTGGTCCCAATTCAATACTAAACAAGTTCGAACTAATTGAATATTTGTATGAGAAATTCCGCGAATTGGTTTACCATTTCCAGAAAGGATATAATTGACAACTCGAAGTTGCACATGATCCCTTTCCTGCAAGGGATCCTGGGGGAAAAGCGTTGCTAAATTTAGCCCGTCCGCCGTTTCATATGTGACTACGGGTCGAACCAAAACAAAATACTTTTTTTTGGTGGGTGTGATCCGTTGGACATAGATCCAATTTTTTGATTCCTTAGAATTTTTTTTTCCCGTTCCTAGTGGTATCAAGATGCCGCTGTGCCAGGATATCTTATCTGTCTCTCCAGGAAAATAGATATCCCCAGAAAATATTTTGAGTTCAATCTTTTTTTTTTTTTTCTCCACTCGGACCAATCCGCCTACTCGGCTTCTTATATTGAAAGTAATTCGTGTATCTACTCCAATGATACTATTGTTCCGTACCATTATAGAAGAAGATCCGGGTAAGATATGCACTTCCTCGGGAATGAAAAAAAATCGATCTATTTTCGTTTGGTATTTTGGCCTAAATTCTTTTGTTCTTCGATACTCAATCAAATCCTCTTTTTTGACGATTGAATCCACCTCTATAGTCCCATATTGAGTAATTCCTGAACTCTTTCTTCTGTATCGGGGATCATCGAAATAAGCAAGAATACTATTTATACGGAAAAGACCATTTATGGGTATTTCAATCGAGATACCCGAACGGGGTATTAGTTCTTTTTCTTGATTAGATTGTAATGGAATGATGAATCTATTTCTTCGCCTCTTTGCCAATAAATCAGAATTATCGTCGAGAATGGGGGGATATATGAAATTACAATGAACATTACATATGATTCGATCAGGTCCTGAATAATCAAGAACCCACTCCCCCTTTTTACCAGAAGGATCCGACCTAAACGATTTGTGTCTCACTTGATCATTAGTCACTGAAGGGTTAGAAATATATTTTCGTTCGGCAGAAAGAGAATGAATATTTATTTGATCTTGATCCTTGTGGAGCGAAAAAGGGACTATACTGGATCTGTACGGAACTCCAGATACTATCCACAAATGACTTGTTTTTGGTAAGAGATGAACATTACCATATGTATATTCGGGTGCATGGTACACAGCGATACTCCAGTGCATTTCTCCCTCTGAGTCAGAATAAATATGTTTTCGAACTCTCTCTTTAAAATTCAAGGTGGATGCTTCGGCGCGAATCTCAGCAATCACTTGTTCTGATTCTACATATTGATCATTTTTAACTAAAATCAAACTTTTTGGTGGAATATTCACATTATGTAGAAGATCTTGACCCTCAATAGTTACATATAGGTCTATATAACATAGAAAAGCAGGATACCCATGACGTGTACGTGTGGGATGAACCAAATCTTCATTGAATTTTATTTTTCCATTATCAGGAGCTCGTACATGTTCTGCAGTACCACCTGTAAATACTCCACCGGTATGAAAAGTTCTTAATGTTAGTTGAGTCCCGGGTTCCCCAATAGATTGACCCGCAATAATACCTACTGCTTCTCCCAATTCGACCAAGTCGCCATGAGTGGGACTACGGCCATAACATAATCGACAGATCCAAGATGTACTCCTGCAAGTAAAGGGGGTTCTAATAGATATTGGTTG